TAAAGCAATTTTTTATGAATTATCATACGTGTCACAAGCATATGTATTTTACAAATTATCACAAATTCAAGTTAGTAACTCGTTAAAATCTGTTATTCAACAATATCAAGGAATCCCCCCTTTTCTTAAGCCTAAAATAAAGGATTTTTTTGAAACACGAGGGAGGGTTCATTCAAAATTAACAGATAAGAAACTTTCGAATTATGAAACGAATCAATGGAAAAACTGGTTAAGAGGACATTATCAATACCATTTATCTCAGACCAGATGGTCTAGATTAATACCAGAAAAATGGAGAAATACAATTCATCCGCGTCGTATAGCTAAAAAGGAAAATTTCAGAAAATGGCGTTCATATGAAAAAGACCAATTAATTGATTCCAAAAAACAATTTGAAGTACATTCATTATCTAATCAAAAAGATAATTTTCTAAAATACTATATATATGATCTTTTATCATATAAATTTATTAATTATGAAAATAAAACGGAATGCTTTTTTTATAGACCTCTCTTTCAAGGAAATAAGAACCAAGAAATTTCTTATAACACGCCTAAAGAAACCTTTTTTGATATACTGAGGAACATCCCCATTAAAAATGATCTAGGAAGGGTCGATATTCTATATATGGCAAACCCAACCGATAGAAAATTTTTTGATTGGAAAATTTTCCATTTTTATCTTAGGCAAAAAGTTGATATTGAGGCCTGGATCAGAATCGATACCAATAGGAATAAAAATACTCAAATAATTTCTAAAAAAGATCTTTTTTATCTTATGATTCCAGAAATCAATCCACCAAATTTCTACAAAAGATTTTTTGATTGGATGGGAATGAATGACAAAATGCTAAAGCATTCCACATCGAATCTGGAACTTTGGTTCTTCCCAGAATTTGTGTTACTTTATAAGACATATAAAATGAAACCTTGGTTTATACCAAGCAAATTACTTCTTTTAAATTTAAATAATAAAAAAATAAAGGAGAAAGGAAGTTTTTTGATAGCATTGAATAAAAAGCATCGAAATCAAGAAGAAAAAGAACCCACAAATCGAGAAGATCAGAGATCCGTTCTATCACAACAAAAAAATATGGAAGAAAATTATGCAATATCAGACGAGAAAAAGAAAAAACAATACAAAAGAAACACGGAAGCAGGACTAGATTTCTTCCTGAAACGTTATTTGCTTTTTCAATTGAGATGGGATGAGACTTTGAATCAAAGAATGGTCAATAATATCAGGGTATATTGTCTCCTGCTTAGACTGATCGATCCAAGAAAAATTACTATATCCTCGATTCAAAAGAAACAAATACATTTGGATATAATGCTGATTCAGAAGAATTTACCTCGTTCAGAATTGATGAAGAAGGGAGTATTGATTTTAGAACCCATTCGTCTGTCTGGAAAAACAGATGGACAATTTCTTATGTATCAAACCATAGGTATTTCGTTGGTTCATAAGAGTAAGTACCAAACGAATCAAAAATACCAAGAGCAGGGATATCTTTCTAACAATCATTTTGATGAAACTATTTCACCACGTCAGAGAATAGCCGGAAATAGAGACAAAAATGATTTTGATTTACTTGTTCCTGAAAATATTTTATCATTTAGATGTCGTAGAAAATTGAGAATTCTAATTTGTTTCAATTCAAAGAATAGAAATTATAGAGATAGAAATCCCGTATTTTGGAACAGAAAGAACGTAAAAAATCGCAGCCCAGCTTTACATGCCAATAACCATCTTGATAGAGAGAAAAATCAATTAATGAAATTAAAGCTCTTTCTTTGGCCTAATTATCGATTCGAAGATTTAGCTTGTATGAATCGTTATTGGTTTGATACCAATAATGGCAGTCGTTTCAATATGTTAAGGATACATCTGTACCCACGATTTAAAATTTGTAGATAATACACTCTTTCTATATATCCTATACCCTATAATTATATACCCTATCCTATATAGAGTATAGGAAAACAAACAAATACACAGATCACATATCTTGTCTCACATTTCATTCTAGTATCCAATATGAAATGAATAATTTCTCAATTAGATCTCGAAATGAATCAACAAAATCTTCTTCGTTTTAGATTTAAATTCTTCGATGCAAAAATGTACCAATCTTTTTCTATTCCTATCTAATCAATCCAATTTGAAATTGGATTGATTGATTTGAATTCATAAAATTAGGATTTCATAAAGAAATTTTGCTTAGATTATTGTATTCAAATTAATAGCATTATTATTACTATCCATATCTGTAAAAAGGAGGGGAATTTTTTTATGGTAAAAAATTCATTCATTTCGGTTATTTCTCAAAAAGAAAATGAAGAAAACAAAGGGTCTGTTGAATTTCAAGTATTCAGTTTCACTACTAAGATAAGGAGACTTACTTCCCATTTGGAATTGCACAAAAAAGACTTTTCGTCTCAGCGAGGTTTGCGAAAAATTTTGGGCAAACGTCAACGACTGCTGGCCTATTTGTCAAAAAGAAATAGAGGGCGCTATAAAGAATTAATTGGTAAGTTGGATATTCGAGAGATAAAAACTCGTTAATTTGGTGCGTGCTACCGTTTGAGCTTAGTCGTTTTAATTTTGATGAACTTCTTTTTAATTTCAGCAATGCATGGAAGAATGACTCGGGAAAAACTTATGATTGCACCAACTCCAAGAAAAGACCTCATGATAGTCAATATGGGCCCTCACCACCCATCAATGCATGGTGTTCTTCGACTGATCGTTACTCTCGATGGTGAAGATGTTATTGACTGTGAACCAATATTGGGTTATTTACATAGAGGGATGGAGAAAATTGCGGAAAATCGAACAATTATACAATATTTGCCTTATGTGACACGCTGGGATTATTTAGCTACTATGTTCACAGAAGCAATAACTGTAAATGGACCCGAGCAGCTGGGCAATATTCAAGTACCTAAAAGGGCTAGCTATATCAGAGCTATTATGTTGGAGTTGAGTCGTATCGCTTCCCATTTGTTATGGCTTGGCCCTTTTATGGCAGATATTGGGGCACAGACTCCTTTCTTCTATATTTTTCGAGAACGAGAATTAATATATGACCTATTTGAAGCTGCTACCGGTATGCGCATGATGCATAATTATTTTCGTATCGGAGGAGTCGCTGCTGATCTACCTCATGGCTGGATAGATAAATGTTTGGATTTTTGTGATTATTTTTTAGGCGGGGTTGCTGAATATCAAAAGCTTATTACGCGGAATCCTATTTTTTTAGAACGAGTTGAAGGCGTAGGCATTATTGGCGGAGAAGAAGCACTAAATTGGGGTTTATCGGGGCCAATGCTACGAGCTTCCGGAATAGAATGGGATCTTCGTAAAGTTGATCGTTATGAGTGTTACGACGAATTTGATTGGGAGATTCAATGGCAAAAAGAAGGAGATTCATTAGCTCGGTATTTAGTACGAATCAGTGAAATGACAGAATCTATAAAAATTATCCAACAGGCTCTGGAAGGAATTCCAGGGGGTCCCTTTGAGAATTTAGAAAGCCGCCGCTTTGATAGAATAAAAGACCCTGAATGGAATGATTTTGAATATCGATTTATTAGTAAAAAACCTTCTCCAACTTTTGAATTGTCCAAACAAGAACTTTATGTAAGAGTCGAAGCACCAAAAGGAGAATTGGGAATTTTTCTGATAGGAGATCGGAGCGTTTTTCCTTGGAGATGGAAAGTCCGACCGCCGGGTTTTATAAACTTGCAAATTCTTCCACAGCTAGTTAAAAGAATGAAATTGGCTGATATTATGACGATACTAGGCAGCATAGATATCATTATGGGAGAAGTTGATCGGTGAAATGATAATTGATACAACAGAAATACAAGCCCTCAATTCTTTTTTCAGATTGGAATCCTTAAAAAAAGCCTACGAGATCATATGGATGCTTGCCCCTATTTTCATTCTTGTATTAGGAATTACACTAGGTGTACTAGTAATTGTTTGGTTAGAAAGAGAAATATCTGCAGGGATACAACAACGTATTGGGCCCGAATACGCGGGGCCTTTAGGAATTCTTCAAGCTTTAGCAGATGGTACAAAACTACTTTTCAAAGAGAATCTTCTTCCATCTAGAGGAGATACTCGCTTATTCAGTCTCGGACCATCCATAGCAGTCATATCCATTTTACTAAGTTATTCAGTAATTCCTTTTAGCTATCGCTTTATTCTAGCCGATCTTAGTATTGGTGTTTTTTTGTGGATCGCCGTTTCAAGCCTTGCTCCCGTCGGACTGCTTATGTCGGGATATGGATCAAACAATAAATATTCCTTTTTAGGTGGATTAAGGGCTGCTGCTCAATCAATTAGTTATGAAATACCATTAACTCTATGTGTATTATCAATATCTCTACGTGTGATTCGGTAAGACACAAAATTTCCCCTATTTCTTTTCAGAAAGTTAAATGATTTGAATATCTATTTTTTTATTCATCATTGAGTTGATGAATTAAACCAGATAGTTATATGAGTGAAATAAAACGGCTTAAAAATTTGTTGTTAAAGGAATTCAATCTCATTTCCTATGTACAAGAATTAAGTGAAAGTAAACATAAGCAGTCGAGACTGTTTACCCCAAGATTGATTGATTAGTCATCATGGCTTGAAGCGGGTTCAAAAGATCAACCATATAGGGTTTTTATTATACTATTACCATAGATGTATTACCCAACTAATGAGAGATTTCAAAAAAACGAGTGGATGGTTAGGAAGACCAAGATACACAAAGGGTTAGTAATGGAGATTCTGTAAATTATCCAATAGGATATTTTTTTATAGAAAAGCAATTCAAATTGGGGCTTAAAATTGGTAGAAATGATTAAGAAGTACTCCCCACGATTTCGATCCAGAGTATGTTCCTATCCACTGATTAAGTAAATAACTATCAAGAACGAAGAAATCTTTTATTTTGTATTTTTTGGATTTTTCTAAGAAAGGAGAATAGGAACGAAATAAA